GAAGGTGTGGGGGGCACATAATTTATTCTATCAAAATAATCCTTTATTTTCAGGCACTTCATTTCTATTTAAATAGTAATTTTAAAAAAACAAACATTTATAAAATTTATTAAAAAAAAAGAATAAGTAATTTTTACTTTTTTGTAAAAAAAAAAATTATGATTTTTGGATTTTTTTTTTTTTTTTTTTTGTAAAAAATTTTGATATATTAGGATATTCATTTAAGGTCAAATTAAGGTGAAAAATTAGGTATGTTATATAAATATTTATTATATATATAATATATATATGTATTAATTTATATATTATTAATGGATTTATATATTATAATTATTTATAAATCACGTATTAATAAATAAGTGCATATATATAATTATACTTCAGAGAATCATTAAGAATATATTGGAAAAAAGAAAAAAGAAATTATTTAAATTTTAATTTTAATATTAAATATTTTTTATTTATAATATTAAAGTAAATTTTTATATAATTTTCTTATTATAAATAATTAAATTGTTATATATATATAAATTATTATAAAATAATAATATAAATTTATTTATATATTAATAAATAATTTATTATAATAAATCAATAATTATTAATATAAATATAAAAAGTATTTAATTTAATAATATTATTAAATATTTATATAAAAAAAAAAAAAAAAAAAAGAATATTAATATTAATCAATGAACTTTGAATTAATTATTTTAGATAATTAACATTAATTTAAATTGTATTTTAATTTTTAAAAAAAAAAATGTTTGTTTATTTAAAATATTATAAAATAATAATATAAATTTATTTATATATTAATAAATAATTTATTATAATAAATCAATAATTATTAATATAAATATAAAAAGTATTTAATTTAATAATATTATTAAATATTTATATAAAAAAAAAAAAAAAAAAAAGAATATTAATATTAATCAATGAACTTTGAATTAATTATTTTAGATAATTAACATTAATTTAAATTGTATTTTAATTTTTAAAAAAAAAAATGTTTGTTTATTTAAAATTGATAATTAAATTGATGAGCGGATTAAATAATTGGGAAATTGTACTATAATCAATTAATTTATTTAATTAAATAAAATTTGTTTAATTTATTATGTATAAACAAATTTATATTTATAAGAATTATTAAAGTAACAAAGTTTTATTTTGGCTTAAAAGTTTTTTATTTTTAAAATTTACATGTAAATTTAAGTAGAATATTTTATTTTAATAATAATTAATATTATCTATAGCAGTAGAAAATTTTAAATATTAAAGAAATTTAGATTTAGTTATAAATTTTAATATTAATTAAATTTGTGCCAGCAATTGCGGTTAAACAAATGATATAAAAAAATTTTTATTAAAAATAATAAATTTAAATAAAAAAAATTAATTTATTTTATTAAGTGAAATTTTATGATAAAATAATTAATTAAAGTTTTAATTAATTAAGAATTTATTTTAAAAAACTAGGATTAGATACCCTATTATTATTAATGTAATAAATATTTTTAAATTAGTATTAGTTATGTTCTTGAAAATTAAAAAATTTGGCGGTATTTTAGTCTTTTTAGAGGAATTTGTCTTATAATTGATAATCCACGATTAATTGTACTTAAATTAGAAGTTTGTATATCGTCGTAGTAGAATATTTTAAAAGAATTAATATTCAATAATTTAAATTTGATTTTAAATCAGATCAAGATGTAGCTTATATTTAAGTAAAGATGAATTACAATAAATTTATTTATGAATAATTTAATGAAATTTAAATTTGAAATTGGATTTAATAGTAATTTTAAAAATATATTTAAAATGATTTTAGCTCTAAAATATGTACATATTGCCCGTCGCTTTTGTTTTAAAATGAAATAAGTCGTAACAAAGTAGATTAACTGGAAAGTGAATCTAGAAGAATCAAATTAAAGCTTTAAAAGTTTTTTATTTACATTAAAAAGAAAATTGATTAATCAATTTAATTTGAATTAAATTAATTATTGATTTTAAAATTTATTTTTTTAATTATTTAAAATATTATTTATTTTTATTAATTTTATGAAAAATATTATATTAATTATAATTAATTTGTATTGTGAAAGATTTTTTATAAATATAAAAAAGAAAAATTTAAAATTTGTACCTTGTGTATCAGGGTTAATTAATTTATAATTAAATTATTAATAATCTCGAATTTAAAAGAGTTAATTAATTATAAATTTTATTGTTTCATAAATATTTATAATAATTAATTAGTAATGAAATGTTATTCGTTTTTAAATATATCTAGTTTTTAAAGAAAAAAATTTAATTTTATTTTTAATAATTAAAATTTTATATTTAAAATTATTTATTATTAAAATTTTATATTATAAGGGATAAGCTTTATTTAGTAGATAATTAAAAGTAAATAAAATAATAATAATTTATAAGATTAGAAATTTTTATTTATAGAAAAATGTTATAATTAATTATTAAAAATTATTATTTTTATTTATTTTAAATTTTTTATTTAAATATATTTAAAAATTTAATTAAATTATCAATAATGATTAAATTAGTATATAAATAATTTATTTAATAATAATTAAATTAGGTAAATTTAAGGAATTCGGCAAAATTATTATTCACCTGTTTAATAAAAACATGTCCTTATGATTATAATTTAAGGTCTAATCTGCCCACTGAGGTTTTAAATGGCCGCAGTATTTTGACTGTGCTAAGGTAGCATAATAAATAGTTTTTTAATTGGAAGCTAGAATGAATGATTGGATGAGATATAAACTGTCTCAAATTTATTTTTATAAAATTTTATTTTTAAGTTAAAAAGCTTAAATAATTTTAAAAGACGAGAAGACCCTATAGAGTTTTATAAAATTATTTAATTAAATTATAATTAAATTATTTAATTAAATAATTTTATTTTGTTGGGGTGATAAAAAAATTTAATAAACTTTTTTTTATTGAAACATTAATATATGAATTTTTGATCCATTATTAATGATTAAAAGAATAAATTACCTTAGGGATAACAGCGTAATTTTTTTTTAGAGTTCAAATTAAAAAAAAAGATTGCGACCTCGATGTTGGATTAAAGTAAAATTTTGGTGTAGAAGCTAAAATTTTAAGTCTGTTCGACTTTTGAATCTTTACATGATCTGAGTTTAAACCGGTGTGAGCCAGGTTGGTTTCTATCTTTAAAAAATTAAAATATTTTAGTACGAAAGGACCAAGTATTTAATAAATTATTTTTTTAATGAATATTAATATTATTTTGGCAGAATAGTGCAATGGATTTAGAATCTTTATATGTATAATATACAAATAATACTTGATTTTAAATGATTTGATTCTAATATTTATTTCTTTAATTTTATTAATTATTATGGTTTTAATTGGAGTAGCTTTTTTAACTTTATTGGAGCGTAAAGTTTTAGGTTATATTCAAATTCGTAAAGGTCCTAATAAAGTAGGATTAATTGGTATTTTACAGCCTTTTGGAGATGCAATTAAATTATTTAGAAAAGAACAAATTTATCCATTAATGTCTAATTATTGAATTTATTATTTTTCTCCTATTATGAATTTATTTTTTTCTTTATTTTTATGAATATGTATACCTTTTTTTAGAATTTTATTTAATTTTAATTTATCTTTATTATTTTTTTTAAGTATTTCTAGATTAAGAGTTTATACAATTATAATAGCAGGATGATCATCTAATAGTAATTATTCTATATTAGGAAGATTACGTTCAGTTGCTCAAACTATTTCTTATGAAGTAAGATTGGCTTTAATTTTATTAACTTTTCTTTTTTTATTAATAAGATTTAGAATAATAGATTTTTTAAAATTTCAAAAATATATGTGATTTTTTTTTTTATATTTTCCTCTTTGTTTAATATGATTTGTTAGATGTTTAGCTGAAACTAATCGTACTCCTTTTGATTTTGCTGAAGGGGAGTCTGAGTTAGTATCAGGATTTAATGTTGAATATAGAAGAGGAGGATTCGCCATAATTTTTTTAGCTGAATATTCAAATATTTTATTTATAAGTATATTATGTTCTTTCTTTTTTTTAGGGGGAAATATTTATAGTTGAGTATTTTATTTAAAAATTGTAATTTTAAGATTTTTATGAATTTGGGTTCGAGGTACTTTACCTCGGTATCGTTATGATAAATTAATATATTTAGCATGAAAAATTTATTTACCAATTGTATTAAATTTTTTAATTTTTTATGTAAGAATTAGAGTTAGGTTAATAACTTTAATTCTTTAGTTAATAAAATTTAGTACAAATTAATAGAAACTTAATCTTTCTTATATTTTCAAAATATATGCTTATTTCAAGCTCATTAATTTTAATTTTTAAAAATTAATTTATCTCAGATTTTTAAAGAAATTGAATTAATAATAAAATATGAAAAATATAAAATAGTTAAAATTTGACCAATTATAATATAAGGATCTTCCACTGGACGAGCTCCAATTCAGGTTAAAAGAAAAAATATGAAAATAAATAATCAATAAAATATTTTATTGATTGGGTAAAAATTTATATTTAATATATTTATTTTATTAATAAAAGGTAATGTGTATAAAATTGCAATTGATAAAACTAAAGCTAAAACTCCTCCTAATTTATTAGGAATTGATCGTAAAATAGCATAAGCAAATAAAAAGTATCATTCTGGTTGAATATGAATTGGGGTTACTAAAGGATTAGCAGGAGTAAAATTATCTGGATCTCCTAATAAATATGGATTTATTAAAGATAAAAAAATTAATAATATAATTAATAATAAAAATCCAACTAAATCTTTAAGTGAAAAATATGGATGAAATGAAATTTTATCTAAATTACTATTTATTCCTAAAGGATTATTTGATCCTGTTTGATGAAGAAATAATAAATGGATTATAATAAAAGCTGTAACAATAAAAGGAAATAAAAAATGGAAAGTAAAAAATCGAGTTAAAGTAGCATTATCAATGGCGAATCCTCCTCAAAGTCATTGAACAATTAAAGTTCCAATATAAGGGATAGCTGAAACTAAATTAGTAATAACTGTGGCACCTCAGAAGGATATTTGTCCTCAAGGTAAAACATAGCCTAAAAATGCTGTAGCTATAACTAAAAATAAAATTGTTACACCAGAAAGTCAAGTAAATATTAATTTATAAGATCTATAATATATTCCACGTCCTACATGAAAATAAAGGCAAATAAAAAAAAAAGAAGCTCCATTAGCATGAATGATTCGTAAGATTCATCCATAATTTACATCTCGACAAATATGAGTTACTCTATTAAATGCCAAGGAAATATCTGGACAGTAATGTATTGCTAAAAATAATCCTGTTAAAATTTGAATAATTAAACATAATCCTAATAATGATCCAAAATTTCATAAAGTTGAAATATTTGAAGGTGTTGGTAAATCAATTAATGAATTATTAATAATTTTAGTTATTGGAGAAATTTTTCGTAATCTAATTTTCATTAGTTAATTTTAATTAATTTTTCGTAAAGGTCCTTTAAAAATTTTTGTAATTTTTACAGTAATTAATAATGAAATTAATAAAAAAATAATTGTTATAATTATAATAATATTATTTGGAAAATTAATAAATTTATTTATAGAAAAAGAAAAATTGGTGAATAAATAATAATTATTAATTTCAAAATTAGTTAAGTTTATATAAGATAAAAATTTATCTATAAATATATAAATAATTATTGTTATTCTTGGAATAATAAATAATAAAAAATATAAATAATTTATTCTAAATATTTCATTTGAAGCAATTCTTGTTATATAAATAAAAAGAATTAATATTGCTCCAATTATAATAATAAATAAAATATAAGAATATCAATAATTTAAATTTATTATACCTACTATTAATGAAATAATAATAGTTTGAGCAAGTAAAATAGCCCCAAGTCTTAGAGGATGTTTATTAATTAAAATTAAAATTGAAAATATTAATGTTAATCTAAAAAAAAGAATGATACAGAAAATAGTTTATGAAAATTTTAATTTTGGAGATTAAAGATGAAAGTTATTTTTCTTTTCTGAAGTTTTAAAAGATTATCTTATTTTTGATTTACAAGATCAATATTTTTTATTAAATTATTAAAACTTAAAATTAATGAGAATATGTTTGTTAATAATATTTTTAGCAGGAAGATTTAGATTTACAATAAAACGTAAATATCTATTATTAATATTATTAAGATTGGAATTTTTAGTTTTAACTTTATTTTTTGGATTATTATTATTATTTAATTTAAATATTTATGAAAGATTTTTTTCATTAGTTTATATTTGTTTTTGTGTTTGTGAAAGAGTTTTAGGATTATCATTATTAGTTTTAATAATTCGAATTTATGGAAATGATTATTTTCAAATATTTAATATTTTATGATAACAAGATTAGTTTATTTAATATTTATGATTCCTTTAAGATTAAAAAAATTATTTTGAACTTTTCAAATTTTTTTATTATATTTAATATTTAATTTATTTAAACAAATAAGATTTGATTTTGAATATACAGAAATTTCTTACAATTTAGGTTTAGATTACTTATCTTATTCAATAATATTATTAAGTATTATTATTAGATTTTTGATAGGATTAGCTAGAGAAAAATTATTTAAGGATAATTTTTTTTTTAAATTATTTAATTTTTTAAATTTAATTTTATTAGCTTCATTTATAGTATTATTTTGTTCTTTAAATTTATTTATTTTTTATTTATTTTTTGAAATTAGATTAATTCCTGTTTTGCTAATAATTTTAGGCTGAGGCAATCAACCTGAACGAATTCAAGCAGGATTATATTTATTATTTTATACTTTATTAGCTTCTTTACCTATAATAATTTCTATTTTTTATATATATAAAATAAATTTAAGATTGGAATTTTATTTTTTTCAGTTTTTTTTTATTGATAATGTATTTATATTTTTTTGTATAAATTTTGTATTTTTTATTAAGATACCTATATATTTTGTTCATTTATGATTACCAAAAGCTCATGTAGAGGCGCCTGTAGCAGGGTCAATGGTTTTAGCAGGGGTTATATTAAAATTAGGAGGATATGGATTAATACGTTTAATGTTAACTTTTATGAAAATTACATCAAAAATTAATTTAATTTTTATTACTTTAAGATTAATTGGGGGAGTATTAATTTCTATAATTTGTATTACTCAAAATGATTTAAAATCATTAATTGCTTATTCTTCAGTTGCTCATATGGGTTTAGTATTAAGAGGGATTTTAATTATAAATTATTGAGGAATATTAGGTTCTTTAATTTTAATAATTGCTCATGGATTATGTTCTTCTGGACTTTTTTCTTTATCTAATTTAAATTATGAACGTTTAATAAGACGAAGAATTTATTTAAATAAAGGATTATTAGGAATTTTACCTAGATTATCTTTATGATGATTTTTATTTTGTGCCTTTAATATGGCTGCACCTCCTTCCATAAATTTATTAGGAGAAATTATATTAGTTACAAGAGTAGTAAGTTATAGAAAATTTACAATAATTATATTAATATTTATTTCTTTTTTTAGAGCTGTTTATTCTTTATATTTATTTTCTTATACTCAACATGGGTCTATTATAGAAAGCATTCGTAATATTAACTTAGTTTTTTTACGTGAATTTTTATTATTAATTATTCATTTATTACCTTTAATTTTTTTAATTATTAAAAGTGAATTTATTAGAATTTGGATTTAATTTAAATAGTTTAAGAAAAATATTGATTTGTGGAATCAAAGTTATAATTTATATTTTAAATTATTAGAATTAATAATAAATATTTTGTAATTTTTTTAATGTTAAGTATAACATTTTTTTGTTTAGCCTTATATTTTATTATCAAAGATTTGACAATTATTTTAGAATATTTAATTTTATCTTTACAAAGAAGATTAATAATTATAGTAATTTTATTAGATTGAATAAGTTTATTATTTTTAAGATTTGTTTTATTTATTTCAAGAATAGTAATTTATTATAGAAAAGAATATATAAGAGGAGATTTAAGAATAAATCGATTTATTTTATTAGTAGTAATATTTGTAATTTCTATAATATTATTAATTATTTCTCCTAATTTAATTAGAATTTTGTTAGGTTGAGATGGTCTTGGTTTAGTTTCTTATTGTTTAGTAATTTATTATCAAAATTTAAAATCTTATAATGCAGGGATAATTACAGCTTTAACAAATCGATTAGGAGATGTTGCATTTTTAATTTCAATTGCTTGATTTTTAAATTTTGGAAGATGAAATTTTGTATTTTATTTAGAAGTAATAAAAAATGATTTAATTATACAATTAATTACTTGGCTTATACTTCTAGCTGCAATGACTAAAAGAGCTCAAATTCCTTTTTCTTCTTGGTTACCAGCAGCTATAGCTGCTCCTACTCCTGTATCTTCTTTAGTTCATTCTTCAACTTTGGTTACTGCTGGAGTTTATTTAATAATTCGGTTTAGTTATTCTTTAGATAGAAATATAAAATTGTTTTTAATTTTTATTGCTAGATTAACAATATTTATATCTGGATTAGGGGCAAATTTTGAATATGATTTAAAAAAAATTATTGCTTTATCTACTTTAAGACAGTTAGGATTAATATTAAGAATTTTAGGATTAGGAGAAAATAAATTAGCTTTTTTTCATTTAATAACACATGCACTTTTTAAAGCATTATTGTTTATATGTGCAGGAAATATAATTCATAATTTTAATAATAGTCAAGATATTCGAAATATAGGAAGATTAGTAAATCAAATACCTTTAACAATTGCTTACTTTAATGTTAGAAATCTTTCTTTATGTGGTCTTCCTTTTTTATCTGGATTTTATTCTAAAGATTTAATTGTTGAAGTAATATCAATAAATTATTTAAATTTATATATTTATATTATTTTTTATATTTCAATTGGATTAACTGTTTGTTATAGATTTCGAGTTTCTTATTATTTATTAATAGGAACTTTTAATTTTAGTTCATTAAATTGTTTAAATGAAAAAAATTTTATTATATTAAAAAGAATAAGTAGGTTAATTATTATAGTAATTTTAAGAGGAAGTCTTTTATCATGATTAATTTTTTCTTCATTATATTTTATTTGTTTACCAATTTATATAAAATTAATAACTTTAATTTTAATTTTAAGTGGAATTTGGTTAGGATTAGAAATTTCTCAAATTTATCTTTCAAGAATATTTATATTAAGAATTAAAATTTCAAGATTTTTAGGAGGAATATGAAATATACCTTTAATTTCAACTATAGGAATTAATCTATGAATTTTAATATTAAGAAAAAAATTTACTAGGATTTTAGATTTAGGATGGTTAGAATTTTTTGGAGCTCAAAATTTAAAAAATATATTAAAGATAAGATCAAATTTTAATCAAATTTTATTTAATAATAATTTAAAAATTTATTTAATAATTATGATATTTTGAATTAGTTTATTATTATTTTTATTTTACTTAAATAGCTTATATTTAGAGTTTAATATTGAAGATATTAAGGAAATAAAATTATTTTTAAGTATTTATAATAAATATATATTTTTACATTGAAAATGTAATGTTTTATAATTAAACTATATAAATAGAAATATAAACAGTATCTCACTGCTTAAAATTTAAGTTAGAAGCTTAATTTTGTTTAACATATTTCTTTAATTGAGGAAAATATCCTAATTTTATTATTAACAATAATATACCTCTTTTTGGTTTCAATTAATAAGATAAACTAAATTTTAGTACTTTTTAAATGCAAATTAAATGTTATATTTAACTATTATCCTAAAATAAAAATAAATAAGGATATAAAATATCAAAAATTTAGGTCGAAACTAAAAGCATAATTGCTTCTTATTTAAAATATTCAATTTAATGCTCCTTGATTTCATTCATGATAAATTCCTAATAGAAGAATTGAAATTAAAAATAAAATTATTAAATAATAGTTTAAAAAAAATGAGAATTTTATTGATAAAATTAAAGGAAAAAATAAAGTAATTTCAACATCAAAAATTAAAAAAATAATTGCAATTAAAAAAAAATGTAAAGAAAAAGGTATTCGAAAATTTGATTTAGGATCAAATCCACATTCAAAAGCTGAGTTTTTTTCTCGATCTGAAAAAGTTTTTTTTGAAATTAAAGAAGCTAGTAATATTACTAGCATACAAATTAAAAAAATCAAAAAAGCTGTGGATATTAATATAATAATTATTTATACTTAATTAAAGATCTTTTAATTGGAAGTTAAAAATAATTATTATTATACTATATAAATAATTTTATCTACCTCATCAGTAAATTGAGATATATAAAAATAATCATACTACATCAACAAAATGTCAATATCAAGCAGCTGCTTCAAATCCAAAATGATGATATTGTGAATAATGATTATTTATATGACGAATTAAACATATTAATAAAAAAGTAGTTCCAATTAAAACATGAATTCCATGGAATCCAGTTGCTATAAAAAAAGAAGACCCAAAAATTCTATCTGAAATAGAAAATGGAGCTTCTAAATATTCATAGCCTTGGAGTATTGAAAAATAAATTCCTAAAAGAATAGTTAGGCTTAAACCTTGAGTTGCTTGTGTATAGTTATTTTCTATTAAAGAATGATGAGCTCAAGTTACTGTTAGTCCTGAAGTTAATAAAATTAATGTATTTAATAAAGGAATTTGAATAGGATTAAATGGAATAATTCTTTTTGGAGGTCAAATTAATCCTAATTCAATATTAGGAGAAAGTCTATTATGAAAAAATCCTCAAAAAAAAGAAAGGAAAAAGAAAACTTCTGATGTAATAAATAAAATTATACCTCATCGTAATCCACTTACTACAATAAAAGTATGTAAACCTTGATATGTTCTTTCACGTGTAATATCACGTCATCATTGATATATAATTATAAATATAATTAAAAATCTTAATAATAATAAATTATTATTAAATAAATGAAATCATTTAATAATACCAGATATAGTTAGAAGTGCTCTTAATGCTCCTAATAAAGGTCAGGGGCTAATATCAACTAAATGAAAGGGGTGGTTTTTATTTATCATTAAACTACTTCTCTAGAGTAAAGTGTAACTAAAACTGCAAATACATAAGATTGAATTATTGAAACAGCAAATTCTAAAATTAATAATAATAATTGAATAATAATTAATAAATTAATTATTAATGAAGTTAGTATTGTACCAGTATTTCCTAAAAGAGTAAGAAGTAAATGACCTGCAATTATATTAGCTGAAAGCCGAATAGCTAAGGTTCCTGGACGAATAATATTTCTAATAGTTTCAATACAAACTATAAAAGGTATTAGAATTGGAGGAGTTCCTTGAGGAACTAAATGTGAAAATATATGAATTGTATTATTTAATCATCCAAAAATTATAAATCTTAATCATAAAGGTAAAGCTAATGTTAAAGTGAAAGTTATATGTCTTGATCTTGTAAAAATATAAGGAAATAATCCTAAAAAATTATTAAATAAAATTAAACTAAATAAAGAAGTAAAAATTAAAGTTACTCCTTTTTGAGGTATTAAAATTTTAAATTCTTTATGTAAAGCATTTAAAATAAATTTTCAAATTAAATTTAATCGTGAAGGAATTATTCAATATAAAGGAGGAATTATTAAAAAACAAAGAAAAGTTCTTAGTCAATTAAGTTTTAAATTAAAAGTTGTAGTAGGATCAAATGAAGAAAATAAATTTATTATCATTTTCAATTAGTAATTATTTTTTTAGATTTTAATGAAAAATTTTGTGATTTATAATTAAATAAATAAAAATTAATTAAATTAATAACTAAAAAAATTATGGTGAATATTAGGAATAATATAGTTCAATTTAATGGTGATATTTGTGGAATAAAAAATTATCTCTTGATTATTTTAGTTTGACAAACTAATGTTATTTAAATTAACTAAATTTTTCATTAGAAGTAAGTTCTAATTTACTATTTTATGGTTTAAGAGACCATTACTTGAATTTAAGTTATCTAATGATAATGTTTTAATTCATTTAATAAATGAATAAGGAGTTACTCTTTCTAAGACAATTGGTATAAATCTATGATTGGCTCCACAAATTTCTGAACATTGTCCATAAAATAATCCTGTTCGTATAGTTAAAAATCCAATTTGATTTAAACGTCCAGGTGTTGCATCAATTTTTACTCCTAATGAGGGAATAGTTCAAGAATGAATTACATCTAATGATGTTACTATTATTCGAATTTGTGATTGAAAAGGGACAATAATTCGATTATCAACATCTAATAAACGAAAATTTCAATTATTTATTTCATTAATTGGGATTATATAAGAGTCAAATTCAATATTTTTAAAATCAGAATATTCATAAGATCAATATCATTGATGTCCAACTGTTTTAATAGAAATTATAGGTCTATTTACTTCATCTAAAATATATAGAAGTTTTAATGAAGGTAAAGCAATAAAAATTAAAGTAATAGCAGGAAGAATAGTTCAAATTAATTCAATTAATTGACCTTCAAGTAAATAACGATTAGTAAATTTATTAAAAAATAAACTAATTATTAATTGTCCTACTAAAATAGTAATAATTAACAAAATTATTAAAGTATGGTCATGAAAAAAAGATAGTTGTTCTATTAAAGGTGATGATCTATCTTGCAATAGCAATAATTTTCATGTAACAATTTCTAAAAAAAGAAATTTCTTTATATTTGGGGTTTAAATCCAATGCACTATTCTGCCATATTAGAAATATGAAAGAATAGGTAATTCAGAATATCTATGTTCAGCTGGAGGGGTTAATTGAAATCATTCAATAGAAGAAGATAAATTTAATGTACAAATATTAATACGATTTGAAGAAAATCTTTCTCAAATAATAAATAATAATAATACTGTTCCGATTAATGAAATAATTGATCCAATTGAAGAAAAAATATTTCATTGAGTATAAGCATCTGGATAATCTGAGTATCGTCGAGGCATTCCTCTTAATCCTAAGAAATGTTGAGGGAAGAAAGTTAAATTTACACCAATAAATATAATAATAAATTGAATTTTTAATATTGATTCATTTAATGAAATTCCTGTAAATAAAGGATATCAATGGACAAATCCTGCTATAATAGCAAATACTGCCCCTATAGAAAGAACATAATGAAAATGAGCTACAACATAATAAGTATCATGTAAAACAATATCAATAGAAGAATTAGCAAGAATTACTCCTGTTAATCCTCCTATTGTAAATAAAAATACAAATCCTAATGATCATAGTAATGAAGGAGAATAATTTATTTGTACTCCATGTAAAGTTGCAAGTCATCTAAAAATTTTAATACCTGTTGGAACAGCAATAATTATAGTAGCTGAAGTAAAATAAGCTCGAGTGTCTACATCTATACCAACTGTAAATATATGATGGGCTCATACTACAAATCCTAATATACCAATTGCTAATATAGCATAAATTATACCTAATGAACCAAAAGCTTCTTTTTTACCTCTTTCTTGTCTAATAATGTGAGAAATTATTCCAAATCCTGGAAGAATAAGAATATAAACTTCTGGATGACCAAAAAATCAAAAAAGATGTTGATATAAAATTGGATCTCCACCTCCAGCAGGATCAAAAAAAGAAGTATTTAAATTTCGATCTGTAAGTAATATTGTAATTGCTCCTGCTAATACAGGTAATGATAATAATAATAAAAAAGCTGTAATTACTACAGCTCATACAAATAAAGGTGTTCGATCTAAGGTTATTCCAGAAGGTCGTATATTAATTACTGTAGTAATAAAATTTACAGCTCCTAAAATTGAAGAAATTCCTGCTAAATGTAAACTAAAAATAGCTAAATCAACAGAAGATCCTCTATGAGCAATATTTGAAGATAAAGGAGGATACACTGTTCATCCAGTTCCTGCTCCATTTTCTACTATTCTTCTTATTAATAATAAAGTTAATGAAGGGGGTAATAATCAAAATCTCATATTATTTATTCGAGGAAAAGCTATATCAGGAGCTCCTAATATTAGAGGAACTAATCAATTTCCAAATCCTCCAATTATAATTGGTATCACTATAAAAAAAATTATAATAAAAGCATGAGCTGTAACAATAACATTATAAATTTGATCATTACCAATTAATGATCCTGGGTTTCCTAATTCTGAACGAATTATTAAACTTAATGATATTCCTACTATCCCTGCTCAAGCACCAAAAATAAAATATAAAGTTCCAATATCCTTGTGATTTGTTGAGAATATTCATTTATTCATTAAATAAATTAAATTTAATATTGATATTTGATAAAATGGCTGATTTAAAGCGATAAATTGTAAATTTATTTATGAATATTAAATTCTTTTATCAATCTAAGTATTCAATAATGATTTTAAATTGCAAATTTAAAGGTAAGATTAACTTTTTAGATTAAGGCTTAGATTAGCCATTCAATCTATTTATAACTTTGAAGGTTATTAGTTTAATTTTAACTTAAATCCTTTTTAAAAAGCATTTAATCTTAAAATTAATATTGGTAATCTTATTAAATTCAAAAAATTAATTAAAATTAATAATTTATTGATAATATTATTAAAATAAATTTTATTATTAAAATTTAATATTAAGGCTCTTAAAGTAATTCGAATATAATAAAATAAAGTTAATAAAGTTAATAAAATTATTAATATTCTTAAAAAATAGAAATTATTTTTGACTAATTCATTAATTAAAAATCATTTAGGTAAAAATCCTAAAAAAGGAGGTAAGCCTCCTAAAGATAAAAAATTTCTTAAAAAAAAAATTTTTAATGTAAAATTAAAATTAATAATAGGAATTAATTGTTTAATATAAAAAATATTAAAATAATTAAAAAAAATTAAAATATTTAATGTAATTAAAAAATAAATTCTAAAGTAGATTAATCAGATAGATCAAGAAAGAAGAATAGCAGGTAATATTCAACCAATATGATTAATTGAAGAATAAGCTAAAATTTTTCGTAATCTAATTTGATTAAACCCTAAAATTCCTCTAATGAGTATAGATAAAATAATAATAATTATAAAATAATTATTAATTTGAGAATTATATATTAACAAAATTATGGGTGCAATTTTTTGTCAAGTTAGTATAAGTAGTCTTCTTATTCAATTTAATCCTTCTATTACTTCTGGAAATCAAAAATGGAAAGGAGCGGCTCCCATTTTAGTCAAAAGTGCAGAATTCAAAATTATTAAATAAGATTTAATATAAAGAATATTCAAAGAAAAATATAAAGATACTATAATAATAATTATTAAAATAATTATTGAAGCTAAAGCTTGAGTAATAAAATATTTAATAGCTGCTTCAGAGGAATAAGAATTTTTATTTGTTAATAAAGGAATTATTGAAATTAAATTAATTTCTAATCCTATTCATATCCCTAATCAAGAGGAAGAAGAAATTGAAATTAAGGTTCCTATAATTAAAGTATTAAAAAATACTAATTTATAAAATTTAATTAAAAAGAAAAGATTTATCTTTATAAATGAGGTATGAACCCATTAGCTTAACTTAGCTTATCTTTTTTTACATTTTATTATAAGAGGTATTAAAATTTTTGAAATTTTAGGAGATAGTTTAATTCTATCAAATGTAATTTTTTGAGATAAATTTTAAATTTATAATATATAAAATGTGTATATGGGTATTAAAT